ACATTTAAAGCCCCCTTTTTACCATTAGCAAGAACTTGTTTCAGTTGCATATCATAAGGAATTCGAACAACTGCTTCAAATACAGTATCGGGAAGTACCGTTTGCGGAACCTCAATATCCACTGGTTTATTAGCTAAATGGCAATTGGCGCATACAATACGTCCAGTCGCTTCTCGTGGATTTTCATAGCCCTTCTGTGCAAAAATGGGATATGCATTTGAAATGGATGCACGAGTTATGATATATATCATGAGCGATACGGAAATAGATCGAGTAATCTGTTCCTTTATCCAAGAAAAAGTATTTCTAGTTTGCATGGTCCAACCATTGATCCCGAAAATTTCTACAATAAATTGGGGTAGGTCACTAATGGAGTTTCCTATCCACGATTCTGTTATTTACTGGAATAATTTGACTGGATTCATATATAGGATATAGGATGAATCTCTGGGATGGATAGAAAGATAAAGAGTAAGTACGATTTTCAATGCTTTGCTTATGTACAACTGCAAAGTAAGAAACATTCTAATTGGATTAGGTAGATAATTTTTCAGTCATTCATTGAATGATAAATCACTACAAGTGACGGAGATACGCGATTTAAATAACGGAAAATCCAATATTTGAAAATTGTATCTAGAATGACTGGAAAAGTGGAAACAAGGCCAGATATAATTTGCTCATTATGAACAAATCCAAAATCCTTGTAGACAAAGCCAATCATCAGTTCCCAACCATGGGGCGAATGAAATCCGATACATAAATCAGTTAATAAAAGAAGAGAAAAAGCTTTTATTGTGTCACTTAAGTTATATAGGAATTCCTGAGCCCAAGAGTTAAGAATAACAAGTTCTTTATTACCCAAAAGAGAATAACCACTTAGAATAATGAAACAGATTATATTTGTCGAGAAGTGCAAAATCGTATGAATACGACCCTCGTTGTGTATCTTGATTAATTGGATTGTTTCTTTGTGAATTCCTATACGAAGGTTTTGTAGATGTGTCTCCGAGTATTCCTTAATCATTTCCTCTAAGAAGAGGAGTTCCTCTAATTCTATGAATTTTTCTAGAATACTCTTTTCTTCAATATCATTCAAAAAAGGTTCGGATTGCCTAGTATTCCACCAATAAGTAACCCAGGATTCCATAGTTTTTTGAAATGAGAGAGAAATCCACCAGGGCAAAAATACTATAGATGCAAGATATAAAAGAGGAGTGAATGCTTTCTTTTTTTCCATTTTTTCATCTCTGAATTGTTAATGAACCCATCTCATTCGTCGACCCTATGTAATCTAATATTTCTCTCGGGCATCAGTTCTATTACAAGTTATCGAACCTATGAATCTAGAAAAAAATACAGAAATAGACGAAAAATTGGAATGAATAAATAATCAAAAAATATTGTTTCCCTATATCTCAATTGGTCAAATTCGAAGCACATATCTCCTTTCGATGAATGCCCGGAAAAATTGAAATAATGAATATGAATATTATTCAGATTTTGAGACGAAAGAACTCCTTTCTATCATTATATCAAAATCTCTAATATTTCGAAAAAATTGAACTTACTATGAGTAGTCAGGGATAGAATAATTGAGGGAATTTTCTGAAGAATATTGTGAAAAATGAGCGGCAAAAAACGACAGAAATCTGCTAGTTATCATTATAAGAGATTCAATTTTTTGGTCATTAAGGAGCACAAAAAGTATAAAAAGAAGCTTCGAAAAAATTATAAGATATGATCTCTAAAGTCTCAATTCCAACAAGTTGAAAAGGGGGGAATTTCCTTATTTCTAAATAGTTGATTATGAGATATTTCGATTTAGTTCTTATTTTTTTATTGATTTATTGAATTGAGTTGTGTATATTTCGATACATATAAAAGATCCCCAAAAGAGTTTTTTTTCTACTTGTTCATATATATCTGCTTTGACTCGAATGAATGTTCTGAAGAAACCTCAATTAAGTTATGTTATGAAAAAAGAGGATTCTTGCGTTTTTACCCTCCTCCTGAGAAAGCATTCATTTCTCGGCTCATTTCTTAAAATACTTCAATTGGTACACGCAAGAAATAGGCCAATTCAGCAGCTTTTTGTTCCATTTCCCGTGGAGTAAAATTCTCATCAGTACGAGTCAATGGAATGGCTCCCTGGCCTCTGATATCCATATAAAGGACACGACGAGCATAAATACCTTCTTTAACTTCTATTCTGACGGACTGAATATCTTTTATAAGAAATTGGAGGAAGACCCGACGATTTTTTCCAGGAAATCCCCAACGAAAGATACACACTATTCCGTCTTTTCTATCAAATCGATCATAACCACTACCTACATTCCACGAAATTGTGCACCACAAATAGGAGCTAATAAAAAGACCCGCGATCCCATAGAAAGACATCACAATTCCTTGTGGAAAAAAAACGATTTCCTGAGACGGAAATAAAGATATCAAATTTCTACCAAGATAACTCGAGGTTCCAACTAACAAGAATCCTAATGAACCTAAAAAAAGGATAACAGCCCAGCAGAAATTACTTGTTTTTCGAGCCCCCGTTATAGGTTCTATCCATATATGTTCTGATCGACAACTCATACTTGATCCAGTTGATTTTTTTGGAATTGAGAGAATACCCCAAATGAATTTGACTTTAGTCCTTTTGTTTCCGAAGTAACTCGCATCAACTAGCACTAGTTTGATGTGACCCTTTAGGAGTAATTCATTAAATTCGTTAGATCTAAACTAATAACATACCCTTCGTATGATCTCACTAAAGATAGCCAAATAGATAGACCAACTTTACAGTTCAGCTATCCGTCGATTCGGGTCTATTTGAAAATAGCTAGAATCCATTGACCCCTATAGCATTTTTTGGAGACATAAGAGTTTTTCGGCCGAAGCCGCTTATACCATATTTTGCTAAATGGATATCTGTGTTATGATACAAACGTCAGTTTTGAAAAAAAATAGATGAGATTTTGTGCCATCGGCTCTAAACAATCTTGTTTTTTTGAACATGAAGAAATAAAGAAGCTATTGCGATTGCCGGAAATACTAGGCCTACTAAAGGCACCAAAACAGAGGGAAAGTTAAAAGTTGTCATAGAATGGGTACCTCGATTTACTATTTGTACCTGTTATTATTATTTATATTTTATATTTATAATATAAAGATATCTTATTATATATAAAGATATCTTATTATAATTTGATAATTCTAAATTGGAATTCTTATTATTACTTAATATCTATTAAGTATAAATCTAAGTATCTATCTAAGTGAGTATATAATGTAGTTTTTCATCTTTCTACATGAAAGATTTGAAAGGATATGGATGAGATATTATTTTCTTCATTTTTTGCTCTTGTCTTCGAATTTCATTTACTAAGCAAAAAGTTTATTAAAAATGAATTAGATTCTATTTATAATTAGATTCTATTTATATTCAATATTGAATATATTGAAGGGTTTGTTAGAATCCCATCCAGCAGGGATTCTTAGTCAAAATAGGATTATCGTAAGATATAGAAAAATAAAAAATTCTATATTTTATAGATTTTCATTATATATCACGAGAAAAGTATATTTTTTTGATTTGCCTAATTTCACGAAAATAAGAATTTCATCTTTTATCTTGTTAATAGAGGCTTCTTGATCAATAATCAGGAATATAGAAAAAGGGGCGGATTTTCTGTGACTTTTGATTCTTTATATAATCAGATCTTATGTCAACAAAGAAAACCCCATTCGTCTAATTTTGACTTGGATTCTGATAAACTAATTACTTGTTTGCTCAAAATAATTGAACTTTATGTTCTAATTTTGATTCAAAGGAAAGAAAGTGTGGAGTTGAAATAACTCACTCAGAACGCTTTTTAAAGGATTACGTGGTACGATTAGATCGAATAAGCCCTTCTGGAATAAATACTCAGCCGCTTGTGAACCCTCGGGTACTGTTTTATTCAATGTTTGTTCAATTACTCTTTTACCCGCAAAGGCAATGTAGGCATTGGGTTCGGCAATAATGATATCCCCCAACATACCAAAACTAGCTGTCACCCCACCGGTAGTAGGAGATGTAAGAATTGGTACATAGAATAACTTTTTATTTGATTGATAATCATATAAAGCAGAAGATATTTTAGCCATTTGCATCAAGCTCAAACTTCCTTCTTGCATGCGTGCCCCTCCGGAAGCACACACTATAATAAGAGGTAGAACTTCTTTAGTAGCGTATTCAATCAAACGGGTAATTTTCTCCCCGACTACGGATCCCATACTACCCCCCATAAACTGAAAATCCATAACCCCAATTGCTACGGTAATACCGTTTAGTTGCCCTCTGCCTGTTTGAACAGCCTCGGTTAATCCTGTCTTTCTTTGATAAGAATCGATACGATTTTTATAAGGCTCCTCCTCCGAATGAAATTCAATGGGATCCAGAGAGACCATGTCTTCATCCATAGGCTCCCAAGTGCCCGGATCGATCAAAAGTTCGATTCTATCTGAACTACTCATTTTCAAATGATATCCACATTGTTCACAAAGATGCATTTTTGATTTAAAAAATTTCTTATAATTTAATCCATAACAATTTTCGCATTGAACCCACAAATGCCGGTATTGTTGACCCAGATTAGTAGAACTTTCTGGTATAGTTTGATCACTCGTTCTGGTATCCTCGTTTTGACTACTATTTCCACTTTTACCACAAATGGAACTAGAAATGTAATTGTTACTGGAATTGTCACTACCACTTACAATGTAACTATCAATACAGATTTGGGACTGAAGATAACTGTCAATGCAACTATTAATGTGATTATTCCAAGTATACTGAGTATCATCCATGTAACGATCGTGGTCGGGATTCTTACTCTTAGATCCATTATTCAGATAACTAGAATTCCGATAAAAAGAACTTTCTAGTTCACTACAAAAAGGATGATCATTGGTAATCTCAAAAATATGATTTTCAATATCAAAATATATAGAAT